GCTGGCGTAGCTTAATAAAAAGCATAGCACTGAAGATGCTAAGATGGACCATGAAAAGTCCCACTAGCACAAAGGCTTGGTCCTGACTTTAATATCAGCTTTAACACGATTTACACATGCAAGTATCCGCAACCCTGTGAAAATGCCCTTAATTCCATGCTCTGGGACGAGGAGCCGGTATCAGGCACACATAGCCAGCCCAAGACACCTTGCAAAGCCACACCCCCAAGGGATCTCAGCAGTGATAAAAATTAAGCAATAAGTGAAAACTCGACTTAGTTAGTGTTTAAAGGGCCGGTAAAACTCGTGCCAGCCACCGCGGTTATACGAGAGGCCCAAGTTGATAATCACGGCGTAAAGGGTGGTTAGGGGAATATAAAATAAAGTTAAAGAGCCCCTTAGCCGTTATACGCTTTTAGGGTTTTGAAGCCCGCACACGAAAGTAACTTTAATTCATCCAACCCGACCCCACGAAAGCTAAGAAACAAACTGGGATTAGATACCCCACTATGCTTAGTTATAAACCTAGATAAGTAATTACTACCACGATCCGCCAGGGTACTACGAGCATTAGCTTAAAACCCAAAGGACTTGGCGGTGCCTTAGATCCACCTAGAGGAGCCTGTTCTAGAACCGATAATCCCCGTTAAACCTCACCACTACTAGCCACTACCCGCCTATATACCGCCGTCGTCAGCTTACCCTGTGAAGGAATTGTAGTAAGCAGAATTAGTAAAACCAAAAACGTCAGGTCGAGGTGTAGCGCATGCAGTGGAAAGAAATGGGCTACATTTTCTACATTAGAATACAACGAACAGTATTATGAAATTACAACTTAAAGGAGGATTTAGCAGTAAAAAAGAAATAGAGTGTCTTTTTGAACCAGGCTCTAAGGCGCGCACACACCGCCCGTCACTCTCCCCAGTCAATAACATAAACATACATAATATAATCAAAAAGACAAGGGGAGGCAAGTCGTAACATGGTAAGTATACCGGAAGGTGTACTTGGATCAAAACAGAATGTGGCTGAGTAAGTTAAGCATCTCCCTTACACTGAGAAGACACCCATGCAAATTGGGTCATTCTGAGCCAAACAGCTAGCTTTAAACATATCAAACAATCAACATATGAATAAAAATAACCTTAAATATAAAATCAAATCATTTTTCCACCTTAGTATGGGCGACAGAAAAGGTAAAATTAAGCAATAGAAATAGTACCGCAAGGGAAAGCTGAAAAAGAAATGAAATAAATAATATAAGCAACACAAAGCAGAGATTTAACCTCGTACCTTTTGCATCATGATTTAGCAAAAAACTATCAAGCAAAACGACTTTAAGTTTGAAACCCCGAAACCAAGTGAGCTACCCCAAGGCAACCTAAACAGGGTGTACCCGTCTCTGTAGCAAAAGAGTGGGATGAACTTTGGGTAGAGGTGATAAACCTATCGAACCTGGTGATAGCTGGTTGCCTGAGAAATGAATAAAAGTTCAGCCTCTTTTACCTTTTACCAAAAAAAATAATTTAAGCAAGGAAAAAGAAAATTAAGAGAGTTAGTTAAAGGAGGTACAGCCCCTTCAACCATGGACACAACCATACAGACTGGATAAAGATTATAATGTAAAAAACAAATTATGCCCTAGTGGGCCTAATAGCAGCCACCTATTTAGAAAGCGTTAAAGCTCAAGCAAACAAAAGTTTATTATTCTAATAACTAATCTAACTCCATCACAATCATCAGGCTTTTTTATACCCCTATAAAAGAAATTATGCTAAAATGAGTAACAAGAAGAAATTGAGCTTCTCTAGGCACAAGTGTACAACAGATTGGACAATCCACTGAAAATTAACGAACCCAACCACAAGAGAGAATTAAGGTAATCATTAAAAACAAGAAAACCCCTTAAATAAGAATCGTTAACTCCACACTGAAATGCTAACACAAGAAAGATTAAAATAAAAGAAAGGAACTCGGCAAACACAAGCCTCGCCTGTTTACCAAAAACATCGCCTCTTGAAAACATTAATATAAGAGGTCCAGCCTGCCCAGTGACTATATGTTTAACGGCCGCGGTATTTTGACCGTGCAAAGGTAGCGCAATCACTTGTCTTTTAAATGAAGACCTGTATGAATGGCCTAACGAGGGCTTAACTGTCTCTCTTTTATAATCAGTGAAATTGATCTGCCCGTGCAGAAGCGGGCATAAAACTACAAGACGAGAAGACCCTTTGGAGCTTTAGGTATTTAACTAATCACGTTAAACAACTAAATGAAGAGCACAAACTAAATGAAAATAGTACTATACCTTCGGTTGGGGCGACCACGGAGAAAAATATATCCTCCAAGTGGAACGGGGAAACACCCCTAAACATAAGAGCCACCACTCTAAGCAACAAAAACATTTGACCAAAAATGATCCGATGTTTTAAATCGATCAACGGACCAAGTTACCCAAGGGATAACAGCGCAATCCTCTCTCAGAGTCCATATCGACGAGAGGGTTTACGACCTCGATGTTGGATCAGGACATCCTAATGGTGTAGCCGCTATTAAGGGTTCGTTTGTTCAACGATTAAAGTCCTACGTGATCTGAGTTCAGACCGGAGTAATCCAGGTCAGTTTCTATCTGTAATGTGACTTTTCCCAGTACGAAAGGACCGGAAAAGAAAGGCCCCTGCCAAAAGCAAGCCTTACCCTTAATTAGTGAAAAAAACTAAATTAAGTAAAAGGGAACTAAACCCCTAATCAAGATAAGAACTTATTGAGGTGGCAGAGCATGGTAATTGCGAAAGGCCTAAGCCCTTTTTACCAGGGGTTCAAATCCCCTCTTCAATTATGCTTTCCATAATTTTAACCAATATCATCAACCCACTAATTTATATTGTACCCGTCCTACTAGCCGTAGCTTTTCTTACATTATTAGAACGAAAAGTATTAGGGTACATACAACTACGAAAAGGACCAAATATTGTAGGCCCATACGGACTTCTTCAACCAATTGCAGACGGAGTCAAGCTATTTATTAAAGAACCAGTTCGACCATCAACAGCATCTCCAATTTTATTTATTGTAGCCCCGATACTGGCACTAACATTAGCAATAATACTCTGAGCACCTATACCGCTACCATTCCCAATAATAGACTTCAACCTAGGAATTTTATTTATTTTAGCCTTATCCAGCCTAGCCGTTTACTCTATCCTGGGCTCAGGATGGGCCTCAAACTCAAAATATGCTTTAATTGGGGCACTACGAGCTGTAGCCCAAACAATTTCTTACGAAGTTAGCCTTGGATTAATTTTACTATCAGTAATCTTATTTTCAGGCGGTTATACATTACAAACCTTCACTACAACTCAAGAGCATATATGACTCTTAATCCCAGCCTGACCACTAGCAGCAATATGATATATTTCAACACTAGCTGAAACAAACCGAGCACCATTTGACCTAACGGAAGGAGAATCAGAGCTAGTCTCAGGATTTAACGTAGAATACGCTGGAGGCCCATTTGCCCTATTTTTCTTAGCAGAATATGCAAACATTTTACTAATAAACACACTCTCAGCAGTTTTATTTTTAGGGTCCTCACACATACCAGCACTACCAGAATTAACCACAACAACTCTAATAATCAAAGCCGCACTTCTATCAATCTTATTTTTATGAGTACGAGCTTCATACCCCCGATTCCGATACGACCAACTCATACATCTAATTTGAAAAAATTTCTTACCCATTACCCTGGCCATGGTCTTATGACATCTAGCCCTCCCACTATCTATAGCAGGCCTACCACCACAACTCTAAGGAACCGTGCCTGAATTAAAGGATCACTTTGATAGAGTGAATTATGGGGGTTAAAATCCCCCCAGTTCTTAGAAAAAGGGGAATTGAACCCATACTGTAGAGATCAAAACTCTACGTGCTTCCTTTACACCACTTTCTAGATAAAGTCAGCTAATTAAGCTTTCGGGCCCATACCCCGAACATGATGGTTAAAATCCCTCCTCTATCAATGAATCCATACGTATTAGTTATTTTATTATCTAGCCTCGGATTAGGAACAACCATCACATTTGCAAGCTCCAACTGACTGATTGCCTGAATAGGCCTAGAAATTAACACTATAGCCATCCTGCCCTTAATGGCCAAGCATCATCACCCCCGAGGCGTAGAAGCAACTACAAAATATTTCCTAACACAAGCTACAGCAGCAGCAATAATTTTATTTGCAGGAATAATAAATGCCTGAACAACAGGACAATGAGATTTAAACAACTTACAGCCAATCACCAGCACTTTAATAACAGCTGCTCTTGCATTAAAAGTCGGACTAGCCCCAGTACATTTTTGAATGCCAGAAGTACTACAAGGATTAAGCTTACCCACAGGCTTAATCATATCTACCTGACAAAAACTAGCACCATTTTCACTTATCCTACAAGTCGCTCCATCAACCAACCCGACCCTATTAACAACACTAGGAGTACTATCAGCCTTAATTGGCGGCTGAGGAGGATTAAACCAGACACAACTACGAAAAATTTTAGCCTACTCATCAATCGCCCATATGGGGTGAATAATTATTGTCATTCAATACATGCCTCAACTTACAGTCCTAACTCTAACAATTTATATTATTATAACACTAACGGCCTTTATAACATTCAATAAATTAAACGTTACTAAAATTAACACTATATCTACAGCATGAACTAAAGACCCAACACTAACTTCATTAACCACATTAATACTTCTATCATTAGGCGGGCTACCACCACTAACAGGCTTTATACCAAAATGATTAATTTTACAAGAACTATCAAATCAAGAAATAACACTTACAGCCACAATCATTGCAATATCTGCCCTACTAAGTCTATACTTCTATCTCCGACTTCTATATTCAATAACCTTAACACTCCACCCAAGTACCAACAACCACATCATACTATGACGAACTAAAAAACAACACAAGCTACCACTAACAATTTCTATAGTAGCATCAATAAGCCTTCTACCGCTAACCCCAATAATTAACACATTGATACTCTAGAAATTTAGGATAACATTAGACCAAGAGCCTTCAAAGCTCCAAGTAGGAGTGAAAATCTTCTAATTTCTGAATAAGACTTGCAGGACTTTACCCCACATCTTTTGAATGCAAATCAAACACTTTAATTAAGCTAAAGCCTTTCTAGGTGGGAAGGCCTCGATCCTACAAACTCTTAGTTAACAGCTAAGCGCTCCATCCAGCAAGCATCCACCTACTTTCCCCGCCGTTAAGCTCAGTAAGGCGGGAAAAGCCCCGGCGGACGTCAATCCGCGTCTTTAGATTTGCAATCTAATGTGAACTCACCACGGAGCTTGATAAGGAGAGGAATTAAACCTCTATCTTTGGGGCTACAACCCACCGCCTAACTTTCGGCTACCCTACCTGTGGCAATTACACGTTGATTTTTCTCCACCAACCACAAAGATATTGGCACCCTTTATTTAGTATTCGGTGCATGAGCCGGCATAGTCGGAACTGCCTTAAGTCTTTTGATCCGAGCTGAATTAAGTCAGCCCGGGTCTCTCTTAGGAGACGACCAAATTTATAATGTCATTGTTACTGCACACGCATTTGTAATGATTTTCTTTATAGTAATACCAATTTTAATCGGTGGCTTTGGAAACTGACTTCTGCCAATAATAATCGGAGCCCCCGACATGGCTTTCCCCCGAATAAACAATATAAGCTTTTGACTACTACCACCATCCTTTCTACTATTACTCGCATCTTCTGGGGTAGAAGCCGGGGCAGGAACAGGTTGAACAGTATACCCACCACTTGCTGGAAATTTAGCCCACGCAGGAGCATCTGTAGATCTAACTATCTTTTCACTCCATCTTGCAGGTGTTTCTTCAATTTTAGGAGCTATTAATTTTATTACAACTACAATTAATATAAAACCACCTGCAATTTCACAATACCAAACACCCCTATTTGTATGAGCAGTACTCATTACAGCAGTACTCCTATTACTATCACTTCCAGTACTAGCTGCTGGAATCACAATACTCCTAACGGATCGTAATTTAAATACAACTTTCTTTGACCCAGCGGGAGGTGGTGATCCAATTTTATACCAACACCTATTCTGATTCTTTGGTCATCCGGAAGTATACATTTTAATTTTACCCGGATTCGGCATTATTTCACACGTGGTAGCCTATTATGCTGGTAAAAAAGAACCTTTTGGTTACATGGGAATGGTATGAGCAATAATGGCTATCGGGTTACTAGGCTTTATTGTATGAGCCCATCACATGTTTACAGTTGGAATGGACGTAGACACTCGAGCTTACTTTACATCAGCCACTATAATCATTGCAATTCCCACCGGAGTAAAAGTATTCAGCTGACTAGCCACACTACATGGTGGCTCAATTAAATGAGAGACTCCAATACTATGAGCCCTTGGGTTTATTTTCTTATTCACAGTTGGTGGGCTTACGGGAATTGTACTAGCCAACTCATCACTTGATATTGTATTGCACGACACCTATTACGTAGTTGCACACTTCCACTACGTACTGTCGATAGGAGCAGTATTTGCAATTATGGCAGCATTCGTACACTGATTCCCACTATTTTCAGGATACACACTACACAGCACTTGAACAAAAATTCACTTCGGAGTAATATTCATCGGGGTCAACCTTACATTTTTCCCACAGCACTTCTTAGGGCTAGCCGGCATGCCACGACGATACTCAGATTACCCAGACGCGTACACACTGTGAAACACAGTATCATCAATTGGATCTTTAATCTCACTAGTGGCAGTAATCATGTTTTTATTTATCCTCTGAGAAGCTTTCGTAGCCAAACGAGAAGTAGTATCAGTAGAACTAACAGCAACAAATGTAGAATGATTACACGGATGTCCACCACCATATCACACATTTGAAGAGCCAGCTTTCGTACGAGTTAATTAGTTTCGAGGAAGGGAGGAATTGAACCCCCATATGATGGTTTCAAGCCAACCACATAACCACTCTGTCACTTCCTTAAAGATATTAGTAAAAACGTTGATTACAATACTTTGTCAAAGCATAGTCGTAGGTTAAATCCCTGCATATCTTAAGCTAAAAACTTAATGGCACACCCGGCACAACTAGGATTTCAAGACGCGGCATCACCCGTTATAGAAGAACTTCTACACTTTCACGACCATGCTTTAATAATTGTATTTTTAATTAGCACGCTTGTACTATACATTATTGTTGCAATAGTATCAACCAAACTCACAAATAAATATATTTTAGACTCACAAGAAATCGAAATTGTATGAACAATTTTACCAGCTGTGATTCTGGTTTTAATCGCCCTACCATCATTACGAATTTTATACCTAATAGACGAAATTAATGACCCGCATTTAACCATTAAAGCAATAGGACATCAGTGGTACTGAAGCTACGAGTATACAGACTACGAAAACCTAGGGTTTGACTCTTATATATTACCAACTCAAGATCTCACCCCCGGACAGTTTCGCCTATTAGAAACAGACCACCGAATGGTAGTACCAATAGAATCACCAGTTCGTGTGTTGGTATCTGCTGAAGATGTACTACACTCATGGGCCGTACCATCGCTTGGGGTAAAAATAGACGCCGTACCAGGACGACTCAATCAAACTTCATTTATTACTTCACGACCAGGAATTTTTTATGGTCAATGTTCAGAAATTTGTGGGGCAAACCACAGTTTTATACCAATTGTAGTTGAAGCAGTACCACTAGCACACTTTGAAAACTGATCATCACTAATACTAGAAGATGCCTCATTAAAAAGCTAAAATGGACAAGCGTTGGCCTTTTAAGCCAAAGAGTGGTGTTTACCAAACACCTTTAGTGAAATGCCTCAATTAAACCCAGCCCCTTGATTCGCCATTCTACTATTTTCATGATTAATTTTTTTAACTGTCATTCCCACTAAAGTAATTAAACACATTACAGTAAATGAACCTGCCCCTGTAAGCGCTAAAAAACAAGAAACACAACCCTGAGACTGACCATGGCAATAAGCTTTTTTGATCAATTTGCTAGCCCGACCTACATGGGAATTCCATTAATTGCAATTTCAATCGCACTCCCCTGAGTGCTTTACCCAACTCCAACAACACGATGACTTAACAACCGCATACTAACACTTCAGGGTTGACTAATAAATCGATTCACAAATCAACTAATAATTTCTTTAAACGTAAAAGGGCACAAATGAGCCATGCTATTTCTATCACTAATGATTTTCCTAATTACAATCAACATGCTGGGCCTACTACCCTATACATTTACACCAACAACCCAACTTTCAATAAATATAGGACTGGCTGTCCCAATATGACTTGCAACAGTAATTATCGGGATACGAAACCAACCAACCATTGCATTAGGACATTTACTTCCAGAAGGAACACCAGTTCTTTTAATTCCAGTACTAATTATTATCGAAACAATTAGCCTATTTATTCGACCCCTAGCACTAGGAGTGCGACTAACCGCCAACCTAACAGCAGGACATCTACTAATCCAATTAATTGCCACAGCAGTATTTGTACTATTACCATTAATACCAGCAGTTGCCATGCTAACAGCAGTTATTCTTTTCCTGCTCACAATTTTAGAAGTAGCAGTGGCTATGATTCAAGCCTATGTTTTTGTTCTTCTATTAAGTTTATACCTTCAAGAGAACGTTTAATGGCACACCAAGCACATGCATATCACATAGTAGACCCAAGCCCATGACCCTTAACCGGGGCAATTAGCGCCCTACTGACAACCTCTGGATTAGCAATTTGATTCCACTTCAACAACATAACCCTCATAACACTTGGTCTTATTTTACTTCTAATGACCATATACCAATGATGACGAGACATTATTCGAGAAGGAACATTTCAAGGCCACCACACACCGCCGGTTCAAAAAGGATTGCGATACGGAATAATCTTATTTATCACTTCAGAAGTATTTTTCTTCCTTGGATTTTTCTGAGCTTTCTACCATTCAAGCTTGGCTCCCACACCAGAACTCGGTGGATGTTGACCACCAACAGGAATTAATACACTAGACCCATTTGAAGTACCCCTTCTCAATACAGCCGTTTTATTAGCATCAGGTGTAACAGTTACATGAGCCCACCACAGCCTCATAGAAGGAGAACGAAAACAAGCAATTCAATCCCTTGCCCTAACAATTATTTTAGGCCTTTATTTCACAGCACTTCAAGCCATAGAATATTATGAAGCCCCATTCACTATTGCAGACGGAGTTTATGGCTCAACATTTTTTGTAGCAACAGGATTCCACGGCCTTCATGTAATTATTGGCTCAACATTTTTAGCTGTATGTTTACTCCGACAAATTCAATACCACTTTACCTCAGACCACCACTTCGGGTTTGAAGCCGCTGCTTGATACTGACACTTTGTTGATGTAGTTTGACTATTCCTGTACGTGTCTATTTACTGATGAGGCTCATATCTTTCTAGTATTAATGTTAGTACCAGTGACTTCCAATCACTTAGTCTTGGTTAAACCCCAAGGAAAGATAATGAATTTAATCCCAATAATACTAATTACATTAGCCCTCTCACTTATTTTAGCAGTAGTTTCGTTTTGATTACCACAAATTAACCCAGATGCAGAAAAACTCTCACCATATGAATGCGGATTTGACCCGCTAGGATCAGCACGACTACCATTCTCCCTGCGATTTTTCCTTGTAGCAATTCTATTTTTACTGTTCGACTTAGAAATTGCCCTTCTACTCCCACTACCATGAGGAGACCAACTATATAACCCAATCAGCACACTATTTTGAGCATCCTCAGTGTTAATTTTGCTTATTCTTGGACTAGTCTACGAATGAACACAAGGAGGACTAGAATGAGCAGAATAAGAAGCTAGTCCAAATAAAAGACCTCTAATTTCGGCTTAGATAATCATGGTGTAAGCCCATGGCTTCTTTATGACCCCAGAACAATTCACAGTATACTCAATATTTAGCCTAGGTTTAATTGGACTAACATTTCATCGAACACATCTTATTTCAATACTTATCTGCTTAGAGGGCATAATATTATCGCTATTTATTGCACTAGCACTTTGACTTTTAAAGATGGAATCAACAAGCTTTTCAGCTGCTCCAATATTACTGCTAGCTTTTTCTGCATGTGAAGCAAGCGCTGGACTTGCCCTTTTAGTAGCAACCGCCCGAACCCATGGCACTGACCGCCTACAAAATCTAAACTTACTACAATGCTAAAAATTTTAATTCCAACCATCATGCTCTTCCCAACAACTTGACTAGTCAATAAAAAATGACTATGAACAGTACCAACAGCGCAAAGCTTACTAATTGCACTCACTAGCTTAACGTGATTAAAATGAACCTCAGAAACAGGATGAACAACCTCTAATAAACTAATAGCTACAGACCCCCTATCAACACCCCTACTAGTACTAACATGCTGACTTTTACCCTTGATAATTTTAGCAAGTCAAAAACACACCAATCAAGAACCCATCACACACCAACGACTGTATATTACACTGCTAATCTCATTACAAATATTTTTAATTCTAGCATTCAGCGCAACAGAATTAATTATATTTTACATCATATTTGAAGCCACATTGATCCCAACTTTAATTATTATTACACGATGAGGAAACCAAACAGAACGACTAAATGCAGGAACATACTTTTTATTCTATACACTAGCAGGCTCACTACCACTACTAGTGGCACTATTAGTACTACAAAAAGAAACTGGTACACTATCATTAATTACCCTCCAATTTACAACACCACTAGAACTATGCACGTGAGGCCACAAATTCTGATGAGCAGCATGCTTATTAGCATTTTTAGTAAAAATACCACTATATGGGGTACACCTTTGACTGCCAAAAGCACACGTAGAAGCACCAATTGCCGGATCTATGGTACTAGCAGCTGTTCTTCTAAAACTAGGGGGATACGGGATAATACGAATCACAATAATATTAGACCCTCTGTCAAAGGAACTAGCATACCCATTTATTATCCTAGCACTGTGAGGAATCATCATAACAGGCTCAATTTGCCTACGACAAACAGATCTAAAATCATTAATTGCTTACTCTTCAGTAAGCCACATGGGCCTTGTGGCAGGGGGTATTTTAACCCAAACACCCTGAGGATTTACAGGAGCAATTATTTTAATAATTGCCCACGGACTTGTATCATCCGCATTATTTTGCCTAGCAAACACAGCATACGAACGAACTCACAGCCGAACAATAATACTTGCACGAGGTTTACAGATAATTTTCCCACTAACAGCAGTTTGATGATTTATCATGAATTTAGCAAATCTTGCACTCCCACCACTACCAAATTTGATAGGAGAAATTAAAATCATCATAACATTATTTAATTGATCACCAACAACAATTCTACTAACAGGACTTGGGACGCTAATCACAGCAGGCTACTCTCTATACATGTTTTTAATGACACAACGAGGGCCAGCCCCAAAACACATAAACAACCTCCAACCCTACCATACACGGGAACACTTACTAATTACACTTCATCTTTTACCAGTGTTGCTACTAATAATTAAGCCAGAAATCATATGAGGCTGATGCTATTAGTAAATATAGTTTAAACAAAACATTAGATTGTGATTCTAAAAACAGGGGTTAAATCCCCCTTATTCACCAAGAAAAGCTCGTAAGCACTAAGTACTGCTAATACTTACAACCCATAGTTAAACTCTATGGTTTTCTTACGCTTTTAAAGGATAACAGCTCATCCGTTGGTCTTAGGAACCAAAAACCCTTGGTGCAAATCCAAGTAAAAGCTATGCAACCCACACTAATAATATCATCTGCACTAATACTAGTACTAATTATCTTAGTGACCCCCCTACTTTTAACCTTACAACCTCAACCAAAAAATGCTACATGAGCAGAAACCAATGTTAAAACACCTGTAAAAACAGCATTTTTTATCAGTCTCTTACCACTAATAATTTTCCTAGATCAAGGAATAGAAAGCATCGTTACCACCTCACAATGAATAACAACACACAGCTTTAACATCAATATTAGCTTTAAATTTGACCACTACTCCCTAATTTTTATCCCAATCGCCCTATATGTAACCTGATCGATCCTAGAATTTGCACTATGATACATACACTCAGACCCGTACATAAACCGATTCTTTAAATACTTACTAATATTCTTAATTGCTATAATAATCTTAGTTACAGCCAACAACATATTTCAACTATTTATTGGGTGGGAAGGAGTAGGAATTATATCATTCTTATTGATCGGCTGATGGTATGGACGAGCAGATGCTAATACTGCAGCCCTGCAGGCCGTGATCTACAACCGAGTCGGAGACATTGGATTAATTATAAGTATAGCCTGACTTGCAATTAACTTTAACTCCTGAGAACTACAACAAATTTTTATTCTGTCAAAAGAATATGACTTAGTCTTACCACTCGCAGGATTAATCTTAGCAGCAACAGGAAAATCAGCCCAATTCGGCTTACACCCATGACTGCCATCAGCCATGGAAGGCCCAACTCCAGTATCAGCGCTATTACATTCAAGCACAATGGTGGTGGCAGGAATTTTTCTTCTAATTCGACTACACCCACTGCTAGAAAACAACAACACAATACTAACTGTATGCCTTTGCCTTGGAGCATTAACTACACTATTCACAGCCACCTGCGCACTAACACAAAACGACATCAAAAAAATTGTAGCATTTTCAACCTCTAGTCAACTTGGGCTTATAATAGTAACAATCGGATTAAATCAACCACAACTGGCTTTCTTACATATTTGCACACATGCCTTTTTCAAAGCCATACTCTTTCTATGCTCTGGCTCAATTATCCACAGCCTGAATGATGAACAAGACATTCGAAAAATGGGAGGACTACATAATTACCTGCCTGTTACCTCTACGTGCCTAACTATTGGAAGCCTAGCATTAACAGGCACACCCTTCCTAGCAGGATTCTTCTCAAAAGATGCTATTATTGAAGCCCTAAATACCTCATACCTGAACGCCTGAGCCCTATCAATAACACTAATTGCAACATCATTCACTGCAGTATATAGCTTTCGAGTGGTCTACTTTGTAACAATAGGAGTTCCTCGATTTTTATCACTATCCCCAATCAATGAAAATAACACATTAGTTATAAACCCAATTAAACGCCTTGCCTGAGGCAGCATTTTAGCTGGCCTAATCATCACGGCTAACTTCACCCCATTAAAAACACCAATTATAACAATACCCATAACTCTAAAAATTACAGCACTTCTAGTAACAATTATTGGCCTATTAACAGCAATTGAACTTACAACCTTAACAAACAAGCAATTTAAAACAACACCAACACTAAGCATACATCACTTCTCAAATATATTAGGATTTTACCCAGCAACAATACATCGAACTTACCCAAAACTTAACCTAGCACTAGGACAATCAATCGCAACACAAATAGTTGATCAAACATGATTTGAATTTTCAGGCCCAAAAGGAATCGTGAAAACTCAAATAAACATATCAAAAACAATAAGCGATATTCAACGAGGAAAGATCAAAGCCTACTTTACAATATTTTTATTAGCAACTACAATAGCAATTCTCCTAACCACAATCTAAACAGCTCGAAGCGTTCCACGGGATTTCCCACGAGTTAACTCCAAAACAGCAAACAAGGCTAACAACAACACCCAAGCACACACAACCAAAATAACACCACCCAAAGAATAAACAAGAGCTACACCCTCAACATCCCCCCGAACTACAGTAAACTCTTTTAACGCATCAACTACAACTCAAGAACCCTCATATCAACCCTCAAAAAACAAGTAAATTAATGAACTAATCACAACAAAAAACGCCACAACTGCACCTGCCACCGAATAATTGTCTCAAGACTCAGGATAAGGGTCTGCAGCTAAAGCTGAAGAATAAACAAAAACTACCAACATACCCCCCAAATAAATTAAAAACAGAATAAGAGATAAAAATGACCCGCCATGGTAGGACAAAACTCCACACCCTACACCAGAAACAAGTACCAACCCAAAAATAGCAAAATAAGGGGCCGGATTAGAAGCAACAGCCACCAGCCCATAGATAGAAGCAATTAACAAAAAACAAACAAAATAAGTCATAAATTCTCACTCGGACTTTAACCAAGACCAATGACTTGAAGAACCACTGTTGTTATTCAACTACAAGAACTAATGGCAAGCCTACGAAAAACACACCCACTAATAAAAATTGCTAACGACGCCTTAGTTGACCTACCAGCCCCATCTAACATTTCTGTGTGATGAAATTTTGGGTCACTTCTAGGTTTGTGTCTTGTGACACAAATCTTAACAGGATTATTTTTAGCCATACATTACACCTCAGACATTTCTACCGCATTTTCATCTGTCATACACATTTGCCGAGACGTAAACTACGGATGGTTAATCCGAAATATTCATGCTAACGGAGCATCATTTTTCTTCATTTGCATTTATATACACGTTGCACGAGGCTTGTACTATGGATCCTACCTTTACAAGGAAACCTGAAATATCGGGGTAGTACTCCTTCTCCTAGTGATAATAACAGCTTTCGTTGGATACGTACTACCATGAGGACAAATATCATTCTGAGGAGCCACAGTAATTACCAACCTATTATCAGCAGTACCATATATCGGAGATATATTAGTGCAATGGATTTGAGGCGGTTTCTCAGTTGACAACGCAACACTAACACGATTTTTCGCATTTCACTTTTTATTCCCATTTGTAATCGCCGCAGCTACTATCATCCACCTACTATTTCTACACGAAACAGGATCAAACAATCCAACTGGATTAAATTCTGACAGCGACAAAATTTCCTTTCATCCATACTTTACTTATAAAGACCTACTAGGTTTTATTGTCATATTATTAGCCCTAACATCTTTAGCCTTATTTTCCCCAAACCTGTTAGGAGACCCAGAAAATTTCACACCTGCAAACCCCTTAGTCACCCCGCCCCACATCAAGCCGGAATGATACTTTCTATTCGCCTACGCAATTCTCCGCTCAATTCCAAACAAACTTGGGGGCGTATTAGCATTACTATTTTCAATTTTAGTTCTAGCACTAGTTCCATTATTACATACATCAAAACAGCGAGGACTAACCTTCCGCCCAATCACACAATTTTTATTTTGAACATTAGTAGCTGATATAATTATTTTAACTTGAATCGGTGGAATACCAGTAGAACACCCATTCATCATTATTGGACAGATTGCATCAGTATTGTACTTCGCATTATTTTTATTCCTAATACCAGTAATAGGATGAATAGAAAATAAAATACTTAAATAACTGCATTAGTAGCTTAACAAAAAGCATTGGTCTTGTAATCCAAAGACTGAGGGTTTAACCCCCTCCTCATGCCAAAAAAGAGAGATTTGAACTCCCACCTCTGACTCCCAAAGCCAGAATTCTAAACTAAACTATTTTTTGAAGCATCAAATTATGGTATAGTGCATATTATGCTTAATACTACATAGTGGTATAGTGCATATTATGCTTAATACTACATAGTGGTATAGTGCATATTATGCTTAATACTACATAGTGGTATAGTGCATATTATGCTTAATACTACATAGTGGTATAGTGCATATTATGCTTAATACTACATAGTGGTATAGTGCATATTATGCTTAATACTACATAGTGGTATAGTGCATATTATGCTTAATACTACATAGTGGTATAGTGCATATTATGCTTAATACTACATAGTGGTATAGTGCATATTATGCTTAATACTACATAGTGGTATAGTGCATATTATGCTTAATACTACATAGTGGTATAGTGCATATTATGCTTAATACTACATAGTGGTATAGTGCATATTATGCTTAATACTACATAGTGGTATAGTGCATATTATGCTTAATACTACATAGTGGTATAGTGCATATTATGCTTAATACTACATAGTGGTATAGTGCATATTATGCTTAATACTACATAGTGGTATAGTGCATATTATGCTTAATACTACATAGTGGTATAGTGCATATTATGCTTAATACTACATAGTGGTATAGTGCATATTATGCTTAATACTACATAGTGGTATAGTGCATATTATGCTTAATACTACATAGTGGTATAGTGCATATTATGCTTAATACTACATAGTGGTATAGTGCATATTATGCTTAATACTACATAGTGGTATAGTGCATATTATGCTTAATACTACATAGTGGTATAGTGCATATTATGCTTAATACTACATAGTGGTATAGTGCATATTATGCTTAATACTACATGATGGTATAGTACATATTATGCTTTATATTACATAATGGTATAGTACATCTATATGTATTATCACCATTAATTTATTTTAACCATAAAGCATGAACTAAATATGTATAATTTACCATAATTACACATAATTATTAATCAAAGTATTTTTAAGTTAAGAATTAATTATGGAGGATCTACCATAAAATCCATTTACCCATTTTCTTTTGTCTAATCAACTATATATTACCTATAATTAACTATGTAGTAAGAGACGACCAACAGCTTGGAATAAATGAATATCATGAATGATGGGTCAGGGACCCTTAACTAAGGTTTGCTATTTATGAACTATTACTGGCATCTGATTCCTATTTCATGGACTTCACTGTATTATCCCCATAATATTATCTATCCTTGCATAAGTTAATGAAGTATGTAACATACGACTCGTTACCCACCAAGCCGAGCATTCCCTTATAGGCATAGGGTTCTTCTTTTTTAGGTTTCCTTTCATTAACATTTTACAGCAGTCCCACTTATAGGATTAAGGTTGTACATTTTCTTGTAAAAGGTAATATTTAGTTAATGATTTAATGACATAACTGAAGAATCCACATAACTTTATATCAGGTGCATATTATATTACTATCTACCATATACTTACTGTTATGCCCCCTTTTGGTTTACGCGCGTTAAACCCCCCTACCCCCCAATGCTGAGCAAATCCTGTTATTCTTGTCAAACCCCGAAACCAAGGAAGACTTGCTATGAGCATGTAAGCCTGACAAAGTGTATTGAAGGTGTCATCTATACGAGGGGGTAAATTTTTTGTGTGTATATATATATATATATATATATATATACCACTTTATATTCACAAAACCCAAAAATTTTTAGCCTAAAACAATCGACAAAAATTTTTAAATTGTGCTCGAAACTGAAGTTTCAAATAATTTT